ATTATTTCTAATGCGCTATTATCTATAATTTTCCTTACTAATTTAGGCTTTCTAATTACATTCCACCCCCTTGCCATAATTTTCGTTCTTATTGCTCAATCCATCCTTTCCTCTATAGCAATCTACCATATAACTCAATTCCCGTGGTTCTCTTATACTATCACCTTGGTGTTCCTCGGAGGAATATTAATTATCTTTACATATATGTCTAATATTGCTTCAAACGAACTCTTCAAACCTAACCTCAAAATACTTATTCCGTCTGTTTTAGTTGTTCTTTCAATTTTGCTGATAAAAATACCAAGACAAAACTTCGCTCCTGACAGAAAACTGCTTCACATAAAACAAACTAGAGAACTAATAATCTCAAAACCATTTGCCTTTTCTATCCTCCCCTTAACTTTATTAATAGGCTTTTATATTATTGTCACCCTCTTAGCCGTAGTAAAAATTAGAAAAATACATCAAGGCCCCCTTCGCCTCTCTTATGTCAAAGCCTTTACGCAAATCACACCCCTTGTTCAAAATTATTAATAGAACTATTATTGATCTCCCATCCCCGTCTAATATTTCCTACATGTGAAACTTTGGTTCCCTCCTAGGCTTATGCCTCCTTATTCAAATTGTTACAGGACTATTTCTTGCCATGCACTTCACATCGGATGTCTCTATTGCCTTTTCTTCTGTAGTACACATCATACGAGATGTAAACAGAGGATGATTAATTCGAACTCTCCACGCTAATGGAGCCTCATTTTTCTTTATCTGTATCTTCCTGCACATCTCACGAGGAATTTATTACGGATCTTATAAACTTATACATACCTGACTTACTGGAGTAGCCATCTTATTTCTAACTATGGCCACCGCCTTCCTTGGATATGTTCTCCCATGAGGACAGATATCTTTCTGAGGGGCTACTGTTATTACTAACCTCCTATCAGCAATTCCCTACATTGGTCCTGAACTTGTACAGTGGGTCTGAGGAGGATTTGCCGTAGACAACGCCACTCTAACCCGATTTTTTGCTCTCCACTTTATTCTTCCATTCATTATCCTTGCCATGGTGATAATTCACCTCCTATTCCTCCACCAGACAGGCTCTAATAACCCCTTAGGAGTTAACAGTGATATTGACAAACTCCCATTTCACCCATACTTCTCTTTCAAGGACATCCTGGGATTCTCCATCTTAATTATTCTTCTCCTATTTATTACTCTCTCCTCTCCCTTTCTCCTAGGTGACCCAGAAAACTTCATTCCAGCTAACCCCTTAGTCACCCCAGAACACATCAAACCCGAGTGATATTACTTATTCGCCTATGCTATTCTACGATCCATTCCTAATAAACTAGGGGGTGTTGTGGCCCTTGTCCTCTCCATTGCCATTTTAGCGATCCTCCCTTTCTCTCAAAAAAGTAATTTCCGCAGATTAACCTTTTACCCGATTTCTAAATTCATCTTCTGAAGCTTTGTGGTAACAACTATTCTCCTAACATGAATTGGAGGACAACCAGTAGAAGACCCATACATTATTATTGGCCAAACTCTGACCGTAGTTTATTTCTCCTTTTTCGTTCTAAACCCGATTTCTAGAAGTATCTGAGATAACCTAACAGAAACTAAAGTCTAACTATTTGGCTGACAGGAAAGCTAATGTTTTGAAAACATTTTATATAGGTTCGAATCCTGTAATAGTTTCGTACAATTGATAGAAATTAAAAGGGAGAGACTCTCTCGTTCTTAGATTTACAATCTAACGCCTAAAACTCAGCCACCTCTTAAATATTCAGGATATAAGCGAAGACTTTCTAGGTATCATCATTCTTGCAAAATGACATTTTCATTAAACTACCTCGCCAAAGAACAAAAAATAAAACCTTTAATCTCAAATATAAGAAAAGAAAATGTAATGTCACGGGCAATATTCTTTTCCAAGCAAACCCCATCAACTTATCATACCGGAAACGAGGTAGGGTTATCCGCACCCACAAAACAAAAAATACTACCAACCCAACCTTAAAAAAAAATGTTAAATTTAATAACCCCCCCAAAAACAACGTTACTATTAGAGTTCTTATCACAATAATTATTGTATACTCACCTAAAAAAATTAAAGCAAATCCCCCTGCTCTATACTCTACGTTAAACCCTGACACTAATTCAGACTCCGCCTCCGCAAAATCAAAAGGACTTCGATTCATTTCCGCTAAACACGTAATAAACCACACTACCCCCATAACGTGGACAAAAAAGAAGAGATAAAACTTCTCCTGATAATCGACAAACTCTTCCAAATTATAACTTCCTACCAACACAATAAAAATAATCAAGATCAAAGCCAACGCCACCTCATAAGAAATTGTCTGAGCTACAGCCCGTAAAGCTCCTAATAAAGCATACTTGGAATTGGAAGACCAGCCTGCAATTATTAAAGGATAAACTCCCAACCTCACCACACAAAGAAAAAAAAATAACCCATACTCAAACTCAAAATACCCTCTCCCAAAAGGAAAAATAACTCACATTACCAAAGCAGTCAAAAATATGAATACCGGAGAAAAGTAATAAAGCAAATAATTAGACACTCCTGGCCATGTTTGTTCCTTCGTGAAAAGCTTAATCGCATCCGAAAAAGGCTGTAAAATCCCTTCCAAACCAACCTTCGCAGGACCCTTACGAATATGTATGTATCCTATTACCTTCCGCTCTAATAAAGTTAAGAATGCCACAGAAATTAATACACAAACCAAAACCAACAAAAAATACAATCTTAACAACACTTATTAACTGAAAAGCTTAAATTTCCATCTTTAGATTCTAAATCTAATACAATTATCTGCCAAGTTAATCTAGAAGCTATTAATTACAATCTTAAACTACAACTATTGCTACTGCCAAATCCTTTCGTACTAAAACAGCACCTCATAACTAAAAGATAGAAACCAACCTGGCTCACGCCGGTCTGAACTCAGATCATGTAAAAAACCACGGGTCGAACAGACCCATTAACAAAACTACTGCACCTTGCCTTTATTTTAGTCCAACATCGAGGTCGCAAACCCTTTTGTCGATACGAACTCTCAAAAAAGATTACGCTGTTATCCCTAAGGTAATTTTTTCCTTTAATCGCTTCACCGGATCAAACCTATTCTATAGTTATAGTTCCTTAAATAAAAAGTTTTTCCTAATTCTATGTCGCCCCAACAAAAAGAAGATTGAAAATCACCAGTTTTACTTCTAATTAACTAAATAACTTCTTCCCCTTCAAACTCTATAGGGTCTTCTCGTCTTTTTAGCCCATTTTAGCTTTCTCACTAAAAAATAAAATTTGACATCCCTTAAGCCAAAAAAGCCAACCCCTCGTTTAGCCATTCATACAAGTCCCCAATTAAAAGACTAATGATTATGCTACCTTAGCACAGTCATGATACTGCGGCTCTTTAATTTTCAGTGAGCAGGCCTTACCTCCCCTTCCAGGAGGAAATGTTTTTGTTAAACAGTCGAAGATTTTATTTGCCGAATTCTTTAGCTCAATTTGTGTTTCCTAACACGTCCCTGGGTATTTTACTCAGAACCTATTTTATTTCCTTCTACTAATACTACCATTATTCCAACACTTATTCTATTTAATTGTTTCTCCACTAAAAATCTAAAAAAATCGAAATCTTATACATACCACCTTTTACGTTATAACACTTTTATTAGCTACTTCTAAGCCTCAAAAAATGAAAAATAATTCCACTTTGTAGCACAACCTTAGAGCTCATCCCCTAAAGTTTAACCAGATATTTTAATAAAACCTAAAAATTAGACTTTACCACAATCTCCAAAACTAAATTTATTTGGTGGAAAACTAGATATCAATAAGAACGATTTACTTGTCACACCTAAACTTGATTAAAAGATAATTTTTCCACATTAACCTCCGTCAAATTTAGCTCTCTTATTTTCGAGATATTATAATAATTTTCCATTTTGATAATCCCTGATACAAAAGGTACTAAAATAAACTTATTCTTTTCCTAAAATAAATTTTCAATTATTTCACATTTCCTTGACAGTACTTATTATCTTTAGGTAAACATTACTTTCTTTAATATACTAACTATTTTATTTATCTAATTAAAAAAAACTAAACCCCATGCTACTTTAATTAAAAGCCTTGGAATCCCGGCCAAGAATCTTCTCAGTGTAAATGAGACGCTTATAAGCTTGCTTTCATTCAAATACAATTTCCATTACATTTACCTTGTTACGACTTATCTCATTTCCGCAAAGAGAGCGACGGGCGGTGTGTACACGAAATAGTGCTCCTTTCAATATGACTACCTTTCCATATTTACAAACAAATCCATTTTCAAAAACCCAATTTCAAGCTTCTATCCACAATTCAATTCTTATTGTAACTCATCTCCCCCCAGATGTAAGCTGCACCTTTATTTGAAGTCCTTAAATTTATTATCCCTGAAAACATCTTACTAGAGTTATCTGACAACAACGGTATACAAACTGACTACCAACCTGGGTTAAGTTATCGAGGATTATCGTTTACAGGACAAGTTCCTCTGAATGGTCTATTTCGCCGCCAAATCCATTAAATTTCCCCATTCGTACTAATCAAAGCCTTCTTCCTATGAGTAACAGGGTATCTAATCCTGGTTCCTTAACAATTTTACCCCAGCTTAGTCTTTTCTAACTTAATTCAGAAGAGAATTTTACCTCATCTTCTAAACAAAACTAGAAAATCCTTTATCCTTAGCTGTCGCTAGTACTCTTTTATTAACTTTAGATGAGCGTATAACCGCGGCTGCTGGCACACTCTTTTCCATCTATTTAGGGTTTTCTAAATCAAAACTTATTTTATATGTTTAATTCCATTTACTGAGATTATTTTAAGCTCATCATCCACATTTAGCCCGCATCTCCGCCTATTGCACTTTAATCTTCATGTAAAACCACCCAAAAATTAAAACTTCATCCTGGATCTTAACGTCAAAATATTCTGCGTCTCCCTAAACCTGTTAAAAAAACTACTTTTTATACCTAATACGAAGCTAAAATATTTTATATTTACAAAATAACCAAAAAAAAGTCAAAAAAAAAGTTAACCTCCCAATCTAATATTTTTTTTTTTATCAAATAAATACGAAACTTTCGAGCTAGAGGACACACACGAAAATAGGAGCTATAGCCTCTTCATATTCAAAGAGGAATATATTACAATCCAATGAGAGTGCTCCGAAGCCCCTCGTACGTCCTCCTAGGACCTAAATCAAAACAAAAAAACTTTTTTTTATTTTATTTTATTTTTTTCGTACCTAATTTTTTCGTATAGAGTCTACCTCATCCCTAAATTAAAAGTTTAGTGCTTTCATTAAGCTATTCTACGAATCAATTTCAGACCTAGACTCTTAGCAGTACTAGAATTACACTAATTCTTTTTCAGTCAAATTAAAACGTGCCTATACACCAACTGCTAATAAAAATTTTTAGTCATTTGTCCTCTTTAAGACCTAAACCTTTAACTTTATCGTAAAATAAAGTGCCTGATAAAAGGGTTACTTTGATAGAGTAAATAATGCAGTCCACCCTGCCTTTATTAAAAAGATAAGCTAAAACAAGCTTTTGGGCTCATACCCCAACGATAGTGACTACTCACTTCTTTTTATTGCTAATCTTTTTTCCTCCGTTTATTTACCTTTTCTCCCTCATTTTAGGGACCTTTATTTCAGTTTCTTCCTCCTCATGATTTAGAGCTTGGCTAGGTTTAGAAATCAACCTTCTATCTTTCATTCCTATCATTATTAATCTAGAAAACAACTCCATAAGTTCTGAAGCAGCCGTCAAATACTTCCTAATCCAGGCTATTGCCTCTTCACTTATCATTTTTTCTTCCCTTACCTTCATCTCCCAATCAAATCACATTATTGACAATTTTTTTCAACCTCTTATCATCTGCTCTTTGGCTATAAAAATAGGCATGGCTCCCTTCCACTTCTGGTTTCCCGAAGTAATAGAAGGATTAAGATGAATTAATGGGCTAATTTTACTAACATGACAAAAATTTGCCCCCTTATTTTTACTCTCATTCTTCCTAGGCTCCTCTATCCTTATCATTTTCGGAATAACTTCAGTCACATTCGGGGCATTTTTAGGCCTTAATCAAACTTCTCTCCGCAAAATTCTATGTTACTCTTCAATTTCTCACCTAGGATGATTAGCAAGTTTTATCTACTTTGATAGATTCATATGAGTCTCATACTACGCTATCTATTGCCTAATCTCTTTTATTATCGTAGTTTCCATGCAACTACTTAATGTGAATTATTTTAATCAACTGTTAAACCTAAGAACCGAACAAAAAATCATCATATCCCTTAACATATTTTCTCTAGGGGGCTTACCCCCTCTAATAGGATTCCTCCCTAAATGGATCGCCCTAGATTCCCTCAGTAGAAATTCTCCGATCCTTGCTATATTAATTATTTCAAGCTTAGTGACATTATACTTCTATGCTCGGATCTGCTTCAGAACATTTGCTCTTGTCCAACCTATAATATCCTGAACAACCCAAAATCCCCAATCCTCCGATTCCACGATTCTTTATATTTTAACTTCAATCTCAGTTCTAGGACCTATCCCGCTGACATTTATCCTGTATTAACTCAATGTTTTAAGTTAAGTAAACTAGTAGCCTTCAAAGCCTCCAATAGGATCTCTGTCCTAAACATTATTGATACGACAATGACTATTCTCTACTAATCACAAAGACATTGGAACATTATATTTAATCTTTGGAGCATGATCCGCCATAGTTGGAACTGCTCTTAGACTCCTTATTCGTGCGGAGCTAGGACAACCTGGTAGTCTAATCGGAGATGATCAAATCTACAACGTTATTGTTACTGCTCATGCTTTTATTATAATCTTCTTCATAGTTATACCCATTATGATTGGGGGATTTGGAAACTGACTTCTACCTCTAATACTAGGAGCCCCTGACATGGCCTTCCCACGACTAAACAACATAAGTTTCTGACTCCTCCCCCCAGCCCTGATACTTTTAATTAGAGGATCACTAGTAGAAGCAGGGGCTGGTACAGGATGAACAGTTTATCCTCCCCTCTCAAGTAACATTGCCCACTCTGGTGCCTCAGTTGACCTCACCATTTTTTCCCTTCACTTAGCAGGAGCCTCATCTATTCTAGGTGCCATTAACTTTATATCAACAGTCATTAATATACGAGCAGAAACTATAACCTTTGATCGAATCCCATTATTCGTTTGAAGTGTATTTATCACTGTCATCCTTCTTCTTCTTTCCCTTCCCGTTCTCGCAGGGGCTATTACAATGCTTCTTACCGACCGTAACTTAAATACTTCTTTCTTTGACCCCACAGGAGGAGGAGACCCCATTCTTTACCAACATCTCTTCTGATTCTTTGGGCACCCAGAAGTATATATTCTAATCTTGCCAGCTTTTGGTATAATCTCTCACATTGTCGCTAATGAAAGAGGTAAAAAGGAATCTTTTGGGACTCTAGGGATGATCTACGCTATAATCGCTATTGGAATTCTTGGCTTTGTTGTCTGAGCCCATCACATATTCACAGTTGGGATAGACGTTGATACTCGAGCTTACTTTACCTCAGCTACTATAATTATTGCTGTACCAACAGGAATTAAAGTATTCAGCTGATTAGGAACTCTGCACGGAACCCAATTCTCCTACAGCCCTCCTCTTCTTTGAGCCTTAGGATTCCTATTCCTGTTCACTGTAGGTGGTGTCACTGGAGTAGTTTTAGCTAATTCCTCACTTGATATTGTTCTTCACGACACCTATTATGTCGTAGCCCATTTCCATTATGTCCTCTCTATAGGAGCCGTATTCGGAATTATAGCAGGAGCAGTGTACTGATTCCCTCTGCTGACCGGTATCACTATGAAACCTAAATGATTAAAAATCCACTTTGGATCTATATTCATTGGTGTTAATGCTACATTCTTTCCCCAACACTTTCTCGGTCTAGCTGGTATACCCCGACGTTACTCCGATTACCCTGACGCTTACACGGCCTGAAATGTCGTTTCCTCTATTGGATCTACTCTTTCTTTCATTAGAGCTCTAGGATTTGTCTACATTGTTTGAGAAGCCATAGCAGCCCAACGACCTACTCTTTTCGCCCCTAACCTATCTTCTAACATAGAATGAATTCATACTACTCCACCTCATTACCATAGTTATGACGAACTTCCTTTAATTACTTCTAAATTCTAAAATGGCAGATTAGTGCTAAGGACTTAAGATCCTTATAAAAAGGTTTAAATCCTTTTTTTAGAACCAATGTCAACTTGATCCCAACTTAACTTTCAAGACAGAGCCTCCCCTTTAATAGAAGAATTAATTTCCTTTCACGACCACACTATGTTAGTCTTAACTTTAGTAACTACCCTAGTAGCCTACATTATTCTTACTGCTTCTACTAACAAACTTATTGACCGATTCCTACTGGAAGGTCATCTAATTGAAGTAGTCTGAACAGTTGTTCCAGCCCTCCTTCTCATTTTCATTGCTCTGCCATCTCTTCACCTCCTTTATCTCTTAGACGAATACGACAATCCCTCCCTCACCATCAAATCACTCGGCCACCAATGATATTGATCTTACGAATACTCTGACTTCGCCGACATCGAATTTGACTCATACATAATTCCTACCAAAGACCTTAACAATGATCAATTCCGTCTAATTGAAGTAGATAACCGTATAGTAGTCCCTATAAACACCTATATCCGAATCCTAGTCTCCTCAACAGACGTTATTCACTCATGAACAGTACCAGCTCTTAGAGTAAAAGCTGATGCAGTCCCAGGACGCTTAAACCAATTAACTTTCCTAATTAATCGTCCAGGTCTATTCTTTGGTCAATGCTCTGAAATCTGTGGAGCTAACCACAGCTTTATACCAATTGTGGTTGAAAGTGTCTCTATAAAAACCTTCCTTAACTGAGTAAACAATTACGAATAATTAGTTCCTAAAAGAAAATTTAGTTAAATTTTATAACATTAGCTTGTCAAGCTAAAGTTGTTCTCCAAACAATTTTCTATTCCTCACATAGCACCTATTATATGAACTTTAATTTTCATTTTTACTTTTCTTCTCTTCACTGTTCTCCTCTCTATAATTTACTTCTCCTCTTCCCCTAACGCTTCCTCACTCCCTTCCTCTTTTAAAAAAAGAACTCCCTTGATTTGGTCATGATAACTAACCTGTTTTCCTCATTTGATCCTATATCATCTCTATTTTCTTTTCAAATTAACTGAATAAGCAGCTGCCTCTTCTTAGTGGCTATTTTCCCCCTCTTTTGAATTTCCCATTCCAAATCTTCTATTATCTGAAATGAAATTACGTCCTATATCACAAAAGAGTTTATCCCTTTATTTAAAAGATACAAAAACATCATCTTATTTAATGTTTTATTTCTGTTCATTTTAGTCAACAATGTCTTTGGTCTTATACCATATACCTTTACTAGAACCGCTCACATTTCTATAACCCTTTCTCTGGCCCTTACAATTTGAGTCTTATTAATACTCTATGGTTGAATTAATAATACTAAACACATGTTTGCCCACCTCGTTCCCCTTGGCACCCCTATTGTCTTAATACCCTTTATGGTATTGATCGAATCCGTTAGAAATATTATTCGCCCTATTACTCTTTCAGTACGACTGGCAGCCAACATGACCGCCGGCCACCTGCTATTTATTCTTCTAGGTGAAAGTATAGTAAACAATAAAGTCATTATTGTTATTTCCATCACCGTAGCTCAACTAGCTCTTATAACCCTAGAAGCTGCAGTAGCTGTTATCCAATCCTACGTCTTCGCCACCCTTTCCACCCTTTACGCCAGTGAAGTAGTTTAAAACTAATGTCAAATCACACCCATCACCCCTTTCATCTTGTTGATATAAGTCCTTGACCACTAACAGCTTCCATTGGAGCCCTCACTATGACCTCCGGCCTTTCTTACTGATTCCACTATCACTCCCCCTACCTTCTTTCCCTGGGGCTTTTAATTGTAATCATCTCCTCTTACCAATGATGACGAGATATTTCTCGTGAAGGAACGTACCAAGGTTTACACAGAGAACCAGTCATCACTAACCTACGATGAGGGATAATTCTCTTCATTGTATCTGAAGTTTTCTTCTTTGTATCGTTCTTTTGAGCTTTCTTCCACGCTAGCCTCGCCCCTTCGATTGAAATTGGAACCCTATGGCCTCCTATAGGAATCGCCGCCTTTAACCCATTTCAAGTCCCCCTTCTCAATACTGCCATCCTCCTGGCCTCTGGAGTTTCCATTACATGATCACACCACGCACTAATAAATAAAAACCATTCTCAAGCTGTCCAAGCCTTAATAATTACTATCTTATTAGGCATTTACTTCACAGCTATCCAGGCTTACGAATACAAAGAGGCCCCCTTTTCTATTGCAGACGCAGTTTACGGGTCAACGTTCTTTGTCGCCACTGGTTTCCACGGTCTACACGTATTAATCGGGACAACCTTCCTTTCTGTCTGTCTCTACCGAATGATTAATTTCCATTTTTCCTCCAAACACCATTTTGGATTCGAAGCTGCTGCATGGTACTGACACTTTGTAGATGTTGTCTGGCTCTTCCTTTACATTTCTATTTACTGATGAGGAAGTTAACTTAATTAGTATAATCAGTATTACTGACTTCCAATCAGTAGGTCTACCCTCTAGATTAAGTAATAAAGCTCCTTCTAATCGCCTTCTTTATCTCTCTTGCCATTAGCCTTGCCTTAATTATCTTATCCTCTATTCTATCAAAAAAGACCATCATTGACCGTGAAAAAACATCCCCATTTGAATGCGGCTTCGACCCAAAAAACTCATGCCGCTTGCCCTTCTCTATTCGGTTCTTCCTTATTGCCATTATCTTCCTAATTTTCGATGTGGAAATTTCAATTCTTTTACCTTTAGGAATTATTTCCAACTTAATCCCCCCTATTATATGATTCTCCGTAGGGGGATTATTTTTATTCATTGTTACTTTCGGCCTTTATTACGAGTGACTAGAATCTACCTTAGATTGAATTACGTGGACAAAAAGCGAACTATTGCTCTCGGTTTCGACCCGATTATTGGTGCCGAGCACCTTTGTTCTTTAACTATAGCTAATAAAAAGCAAAATCACTGTTAATGATTAGATAAGAATCTCTTTGGTTAAGCCAGGGGTAGAAGTTTAGAAAATATTTGACCTGCACTCAAAAGTCGGTGTTCCAACACCCTACCTTACCATCCCTGTGGTGTATAACAACACATTTCATTTTCGTTGAAAAGAAGAAATCCTTTTCCTGGGATAGAAAATGAAAATTTTGGGCTGCTAACCTAAAATATTGCTATTTTTGTAACATTTTCTTTCTAATTTTTATACTACTAAAAGGCAGAAAAGCCACCTCCGCAGCTTCAATGCGACGCTCTTTTTGAGCTATTTTAGTTATCTCATTAATAAAAACAATGTTACTAACAAAGAAAATAAAAATACAAAACTCTTTAAAGAATTAGCCCCCGCCCCTCCTAAATAGTGAGAAAATTTCATAAAATAAAAGTTTGTCCCCTGACCCCCCAAGTACTCCAGCCATCCTTGATCCCCTAACTTGTAAAGTGCAGATCCCGTCTCCAAAGGCAATTTAATAAGAGGTTGTGAGGAAATATAAGGTAAAAATCATATTGAACCGCTCACTCACTCCACTAAACTAAAACTCTTAGAATAAAAATAGGCTACCTGAGGCAATGCTAACCCTGTTAACAACCCTAAAAAACAAACACTCAACGTTAAATTTTTCAAGACAACAGGCAGCACCACCACTCTGGGCTCCAAGACTGCTCAAGAAGTTAAAGCACCAAAAAAAATAGAAAAAAGTATTAAGCCCAGACTGGATTTCACCATTACCCCGCTACCATCTCTCAAATTGACCGAACCTTGTATTCTATAGTCTCGGTAAACGACATAATAAATCAAACGAAAAGTGTAACACACAGTTAATCCAGTAGCTAAAAATAGCACTACTAAACTTACTAAATTCATCTCTCTTATCAATGACATTTCTAAAATCAAATCTTTAGAATAAAATCCTGCCAAAAACGGCATCCCCGCTAAAGCTAAATTAGAAATTAAAAAACTCGAGCTCATAAATGGTAAATAAATTATTAAATTTCCTATTACTCGAATGTCCTGCCACCCCTTGACTCTGTGAATTACACAACCTGCCGTTATAAAAAGTAAAGCTTTAAATAAAGCATGTATTAGCAAATGAAACAAAGCTAAATGAACTAACCCTACAGACAATCTAAACATCATCAATCCTAACTGACTTAAAGTTGAAAGCGCAATAATTTTCTTTAAATCAAATTCAAAACAAGCCCCCAAGCCGGCCATAAATATAGTTAGAACAGATAAAATTATTAGCATCTCTGACAGTCAAAAGTCATAAACCCAGCCTAGCCGAATCACTAAGTAAACTCCTGCAGTAACTAAAGTAGAAGAATGTACTAAAGAAGACACTGGTGTAGGAGCAGCCATAGCAGCTGGTAGCCAAGCAGAAAAAGGAATCTGAGCCCTCTTAGTCAATGATGCCAAAACAACTAAAAGTCTAACAAAAATTAGCCTTTGCCCTGCTCCCAACCAAGAAACAAATCTTCAATCACCAAAATTAATTATTCAAACAATAGCCAATAATAAAAAAACATCTCCTACCCGGTTTCTTAAAACCGTCAAAGTCCCTGCATTTAGAGACTTAAAATTCTGGTAATAGATAACAAGACAATAAGAAACCAAACCTAACCCATCTCATCCTAACAAAATTCTTACTAAATTAGGACTTATAATTAAAAGAGCCATTGACCCAACGAAACCCGCCAATAATATAATAAAACGAGATATATTGAGCTCTCCTTCTATATATTCCCCAGAATAAAAAAATACTCTCCCTGAAATTAGTAACACAAAGGACAGAAACATTATTGACACCCAATCAAACAAAAAAATAAACCTTACATCCGTTCTTCCTCAAGAAAAAATGGTCCATGAGAACAAAACTCCTAAAGATAAATTAACCAAAAAACAACCTATCAAAAAACAGCAAACAGAAAAAAACAAAAAAAGATAGAAAATCAAATTCCAAATTCTAACCAGATACATTAGTCCAGAGTAAAAGATTACATCTAAGGTACCACAAACCTTTATTTTTTTTAAACTATCTAAACAATATCTTATAAAATCCACCTCCAAAATCAAAAGAAATAAAGGATAATAATGTAAAATTAAAATAAGAAACTCTCGCACCGTACCGTCTGTTATTGACCGTAACCCAGAATAACTTTTCCCATGCTGCAAAGACGAAAATAAATACAATCTATAACAAGCCCCAAAAAATGAAAACAACATCAAAAAGAATAGCGTTAACCTGCTATAAAACAAAATTCTCCCTATCAAAGCCAACTCCCCGACCAAATTTAAAACTACTGGAGCTGCCATGTTACCAATACAAAAAATAAATCATCAAAACGCTATTGAAGGTATAATTTCTAAAAGACCCTTATTAATTAACATTCTACGACTCCCTCTTCGTTCAAAAACGACCCCAGATAAGAAAAATAAACCTGAGGAACAAAGACCATGAGCAATGCACATGTACAAACAAGCCCTATAACCCCACAAATTTCAAGCCCCCAAACCTCCTAAAGCCAAGCCTATGTGCCTCACAGAAGAATAAGCAATTAAAGCCTTGTAATCCACTTGACGTAAACAAATCAAACTAACTATTAATCCTCCCAACAGGCCTAAAGACACCAACATTCTTCTTACTCATACTACCATCCCGTCAAACAAAACAAAAAGACGCATTATACCATAACACCCAAGTTTCAGTATAACCCCAGCCAACATTATAGACCCTCTTACAGGAGCCTCTACGTGAGCTTTGGGTAATCACAAATGGACAAAATAAGCCGGTAACTTAACTAAGAAAGCGAAAACTGAGAAAAAAAACCACAAACCTATTCCCACTCTTAAATTAAGTTTCGATAACCCGCAAAAATCTCTAGTATCAGTAACCCCCACCATAAATAAAAGCGACACTAATAATGGCAGAGAGGCAAAGAGAGTATAAAGTAACAAATATACCCCCGCCTGCAAACGCTCAGGCTGATAACCCCACCCCACAATTAACACATAAATTGGAAACAAAGATCTTTCAAAGAAAAAGTAAAACATTAATAAGTCTCTGGATGTAAAAGCTAAGAACAATATTACTAATATCAAAAGTAAAGTTATCAAAAAACTACGAGGATAGTAATTTGTTACAAAATAACCCTGGCTAGCCATGTTTATAAACAAAACAACACACAGAGTTAACAAAACTAAAAACCAGGAAAGAACATCTCTACTTAAAAAAAACTCTCTCACAACTAACTCAGTGTATATAAAAAGTCACAGTAAGATTGCCACCACTAGATAAAAATTAAGTATCAAAAACTCCCCAACAACAGATATTATTATTATTGATAGTAATAGCACTAAAAACTTTAGCATTTTAATACTCTCAAACTATCCATATAGTCTGACCCATGACTACGAACTAGTCTTACCATCACTCCCACACCCAAGCTCCCCTCACACACTGCAGCTACTAGATATAATAATCCTACATACATATCTAGACCTAGAGAAACTGTGGCTATCACCAAAAGTAAAAAAATTGATAGGACTAAATACTCTAAACTAATTAACATATTCATCAAATGCTTACGCTTAGAAACAAAGACCCAAAATCCTCCCAAATATAAAACTAATCTTAACAATATATAATTTTCAACCAATCAGAAGTACTCAAAAGAATTTCCCGGATTTCCAAAACCCACATTTTTTCATAAACTAACTTCTGCCCACGCTCAAGTAGTTTAATTAAAATATTGGTCTTGTAAACCATTGATGAATTCCACTTTCCTTGAGCT